ATCACCGGGCCAACTTTAATTTATTTTTTTAACAATCACAAATAAAAAAGCTGTCTTTTTTTTATTTGTGATTGTAGAACTAAGCGAGAAGTTTTCAATAAAAACTATTTTTTTTATCATTTATCAAAAGAATTATATAAAATAAGTTCAATTTTGTGAACTGATACGAAATAAGGATCCATACCAATTCCTATAACTATGAAATCCATATGCAATACGGAGGAATAGGCTATTCTTTAAGCTCGCAAATATTCCAGCTAAAAGTATACAACCGGGCTTCCCTATGAGTATCCGGTAACCATGCCATGTATGTAGGGGTATCATTGGTAATTGGGTCGCAAAAGCAATAAAAAATCCAATATATAATATAATTTCCAAGGCCACAGGATAGGACCGATTGGCTAATATTTAAAAATTAAATATTGGTTCAGTAGAAATATCCATTAAAATAAAAGAAAAATAGAAACCCCCGCAGTATCCAAAATAAACTTTGTAGCTGAGTACAGACGTTTTTTTACTCCCCATTTCAATACAAGTAAATAAAAGGGAATTCTAATTAATTCCCATATCAGTAAAAAAGTAAAAGGCTCCGATAAGAAAATAATCCTATTTGTACGATGTACATTGCTAATGAGAAAATTAAATAATTGAGAATCTCGAGTAATCATACGTACAGCTAAAGTAGCTAAAATATAGTGATGAATCCTGTCAGTAAAATGGGTCCTATAGCTACTCCATCTATTCCCCCAATATAAATCCAAAAAAAGGATCCACCCACTTATAATCTTCGACTAGTTGTATTAATGTATAATTCGATTGAAAATGATAAGAGAATGCATAAGTCATTAGAAGAAGTTCTACTAAGCTCTACTATGCATATAGTATACAAACCTATTACTCTATTTCCTCTATGCGGAAGAAAAAAATAAGTGAACCCGCAATTATTGGCAAAAACACAATTAAAGACAAGCTCGGCTTGGTTCACAAAAATCTGCGCTCAAACTAGTTTGCGCACAGATTTTTGTCGGTAAAAAAAAAAATAAAATTAAATGTATTCCAGTAAAGTTGTTTTCTAGAACGTATCAATAAGCTAGACCCATACTGCGAGTTGTTTCATGCCATAAATAAACCCGAACACTTAAGAAATCCGTTGGACAGGCGGATTCACATCGCTTACAACCAACACAATCCTCGGTCCTTGGGGCCGAAGCAATTTGGTTAGCTTTACAACCATCCCAGGGTATCATTTCTAGTACATCGGTAGGACACGCTCGAACACATTGAGTACATCCTATACATGTATCATAAATCTTTACTGAATGTGACATTGAATCTATAGATTGTTGAACGTCATAAAATTTCGGCCTAGTAAACAAACTTAGAAAGGAATACTCTTTAGATACCAGACGAATCAATAAGACATCGGAGCTACTTCAAAAGTAAAATTTTTTTAGTAGTGAGATCCAAAATACTTGTATTTGGTATGTTTTCCCAAGACAGATCATATCTTACCCTTTGTAACCCACCATATTTAAGAGTAAAAAAATTTACATTTAGGGGATTTTCTGTTACGATAAAATTGATGAAACAATGGCCCCGTCCCGATAGCTGCTTGAGCGGCTGAAATAGCTATAAGAAATAGAGAGAAAATGTTACAAATTTATATTAACTGAATTTAGTTCAAGACACATAAGGGCTCGAATCCTATTTCGACGTGTGATTAATACATAGATACCCCTACAGCAAATAAATGGGCACTCAAAACAAGTAGATCTTCGGGCATAATTAACCAGCTCCTTACCAATTTGGCTGCATTTCAATCTCAAGACAAATTCAATCAATTCGATTCCAACAAGTATGAAACAAACCAAAAGAATAGATTCGGAATAGATCAATCTAAACTAAAATAAAACGTAAGTTTTTCTATTGTATTTTCATTCCAATGTAAATATTTTTAATATTATATTGGTTTTTATTTAAATTCCGCATTTAACAAATTTCTTATTGACGAGCTATAGCAATGGCACCTATTAAAGCCACTAAAAGAATTATAGAACTAAGTTTAAATGGAAGAAAAAATTGGTTGATAAATGAATTCCAATTTGTTGACTAGGACTTATCAAATCTTGCTCTAAAATCCGATTTGATTTTGTAGTCCAAAGGATCCACGTGTCTAAAATATTTGCAATTAGTGAAATAAAAAAACTAGTAGAGACTATTCAAGTAACTCGATCCCCAACGGTACAAAGACTTTAGTCTTTGTAATATTATGAACCATTCATTAACATCACAGCAAAACTTATTAAAACATTTATAGCTCCTACAGAACTGCGCAGCGGCTACAAAATACGAATTCTATATTCTATTGAATTAAGATATACAAAAAAGAAACAATCCTAATGAAAAGGCCGAATAAATTGTATTCGTAAGTAATAGTAATGTCAAACTTATTAATATAAATATAAGACCTAATCCCACTAAAAGAAAATCCTGTATTGGTCCAGGTAAATCCATTTTTTATATAAAAAAATATAACTAATTCATGCTTTTGTTGACTTAACCCGGAAAAAAGGAGTTATGCTAAAAAACTCTAATTCTTAATTGACTGAAGGTTATCTGGGGGTACTGGGTATTTATTTTATATAGATACAATTAGCGGGCTATTTCTATTCTTGAAAGTGGAGGGTGAATTATATATATTTTATTGTGAAATCATTATTTTTATAATAGAAACCTATTTGAAATAAAAATGAAAACAAGATTCTTGTAAACCACCTCTTTTCTTTTGGAATAAACAAGCAAAAACCTTATTTCTTTTGATACAAAAGCTATTGAGGTTTCTTTTAAAGTTTTTTTAATCACGGGTTTTACATTTTTTTTTTATGCGCCTAAATTGTAAATTGTTCGAATTGTGTAATTATCAATTATTGACACAGGTAACCGACCTAAGACCATTTGAATTATAATTCAACTCGCGACGATCATAAGTAGAAAGCTCATATTCGTAAGTCATTGATAAACAATTGGTTAGAGAATATTCAACGCAATTACCACAAAATATACAAATAAAAAAAATACTGTACTTAAGCAATCGTTTCTTTCGAATATCCGTTTCCAATTTCCAATCAATAACAGGTAGATCTATAGGACATACACGAATACATACTTCACAAGGAATGCATTTATCAAATTCAAAGTGGATTCGGCCTCGTAAACTCCGATGTGATCAATTTTTCGTATGGGTATTGAATAGTTACAGGTAAACAATTCGCGTGGTACGGGGTAATCATTAACCCTTGCCCAATGTACCTGGCATCTCGTATTGTTTGGTGCAAAGAATTCGAGACCAGAGTTAATATAGGGAACATATCTGAATACCTATAAATAACATGCCTTTTTTTATTTATTTTGTTTTACAACAGGTTAGGAACATAGAATATTCTAGGCCTTTACAGCGAACGAAGCTGTAACGAAGTTATTAATAATGAATTACCTATAGAACCGGGTAAAAGAAATTTCCACCCAAGATTTAATAGTTGTTCCATTCTCAGCCTCGGTAAAGTCCATCTCGAACTAAATAAGAACAAATAAGTTTTAACTAATGTAATAAAAATACCGATTCTTATTCCAAAGACTTTATTATGCCAAAAAGCTCAGGAACAAATATGTAGGGAATATAAAAATACCACTCCCTTAAGTAAAGAACTGTTACAAATAATGAAAAAATTAGTAGATTTAGATATGAGGCAACATAAAATAAACTCTATTTTATACCAGAATATTCGGTTTGATAACTTGCTACTAATTCTTCTTCGGCTTCCGATAAATCAAAAGGTAATCTCTCACACTCGGCTAGAGAAGAAATAAAAAAAAAGGGGGGGTGCTTCTAAATTGATCTCATTTTTTATTTTAAAAATTTTTAGTTTTCGTTGTTGATTAATGCTTTTTTCTTGCTTATTCTTCGTTCTCAAAAAGGGACATTGACAAAAATAAAAGATTTCTTCTCGTTCTCGATAGTTAGTTATTTAATTCGTGTATAGTAAGATACTCGGTATCGAAATCTTGGGTAGTACTTAGTGATATTTCTACGAACTTACAGTCCCAAGTATAATTTTTTTCTTTATCGAACGAAATATCCTCGTAGATACTTTGTAAAATCCTCATTACTAATCCGTTGTTTATCTTGGTGTTACGAACCACCCACCTTTTTGTATCTTTTATTAAGGTAATACATCTACCGTACTAAATAATAAAAACCTCATATCATATAGTTTATTTTTTAAGTCCTCTTCAAGCTATAATAACTAATCAACCATGCTTGGTGTAAAAAGTGTCGAATCGTTATGTTTATGTTTATTTGTATTTAATTCTTGTACATACAAAATGAGATTTAATTTCGTTAATAGCAAATTATTAAGCCATTTTATTTAACCCATATAACTATCTGATTTAGTTCCCAACCTTATTGCTAAATGAAAAAACTTATTTAACGTTCTTTCTAGAAAGAAAAAAATTAAGTGTGGGTTTCGCCGAATCGCACGGCGAGATATTGATAATACTCATAGAGTTAATGGTATTTCATAACTAATTGATTGGGCAGGAGCCCTGAATCGACCTCAAAAAGAATATTTCTTATTTGATCCAGAGTCCGCCATAAGAAGTCCAATCGAAGCAAGACTCGAAACAGAGATCCATAAAAAAACACCAATACTAAGATCGGATAGAATAAAGCGATCGCTAAACGGAATTAGTGAATAACTTAGTAAAATGGATCTGACTGCTATGGACGGACCTATACTGAATAAACAAGTCTCTCCTCTAGAGGGGCGACGATTATCTTTGAAAAGTAATTTTGTACCGTCTGCGAGAGCTTGAAGAATTCCCCATGATTCGGTGTATTCGGGTCCAATACGTTGTTGGATCCCTGCAGATATTTCTCTTTCTAACTAAACAATTACTAGGACACCTAAGGTAATTCCTAATATAAGTGGCAAAATGGGGCCAAGGAGCCATATAATGCCATAAACTTATTTTAAGTATGCAACTACGGAAAAATAATTGATAGCTTCTTGTTCTGTTGTATTAATTATCATTTCACCGCTCCACTTCTTCCATAATGATATCTATGCTACCGAGTCTCGTCACAATATCAGCCAATTTCATTCTTTTAACTAATCTGAAGAAATAATTTGCAAGTTTATAAAACCAGGTGTCCGCATTTTCCATCTCCAAGGAAAAAACTCTGATCTCCAATCAGAAATATTCCCAATTCGCTTTTTGGTACTTCGAGTCTTACATAAAGTTCTTGTTTGAACAATTAAAAAGTTGGCGACGGTTTTTTACTAAAAAATCGATATTAAAAATTAGTCCATTTAGGGTCTGTTATTCTATCAAAACGTCGGGTTTATAAATTAGAATAGGGTCCCCTCCATCCACCGCCTGTTGGATAATTTTTATGGCTTCTTTCATTTCACCGATTCGTACTAAATACCGCGCTAATGAATCCCTCTCTGCATCTCCCAATCAAATTCGTACTAATAAATGATAGATTTTACGAATATCCCATTGGATTCCGGAAGCTCATAGCGTTGGCCCTGATAAACCCCAATTTATGTCTTCAGTTCGTTCTAAGAAAATAGGATTCCGTGTAATAAGCTTTTGATATTCCGCCACTCCGGTTAAAAAATAATCGACAAAATACAAACACTTATCTATCCAGCCACGGGGTAGATCGGCAGCGACTCCTACGATACGCAAATAATTATGCATCATGCGCATACCGGTAGCAGCTTCGAATAGGTCATATATCAATTTATCAATTCTCGTTCTCGAAAAATATAGAAGAAGGGGATTTGCGCCCCAATATCTACCATAAAAGGTCCAAGCCCTAAGTGACGCGATACGACTCAACTCGAACATAATAACTCGGATATAGCTAGCCCCTTTACTATTCGGGTCCATTTATGGTTATGGCTTCTGTGAACAGAGTCGCAAAATAATCCCAACGTGTTACAGAAGTCAAATATTGTCTAATTGTTCGATTTTCTGCAATTTTCTCCATCCCTCTATGTAAATAACCCAATAGCAGTCAATAACATCTTTACCATCCAGAGTAACAATAAGTTGAAGAACACCATGCATTGAGGGGTGGTGAGGTCTCATATTGACTATCAATAGGTTTTTTTACTAGGTGGTGAAATCTTAAATTTTTTCCTGAATCATTCTTGCATTACAGTTCTTAAATTGGCATACAGCGCTTAACTTAAAGTAAAAAGAAGTTGAAAATGACGAAGTTCAAATGTTATTGCGCCTCAAATTAACGAGTTTTTTTTCTCGACTATCTAACCCACGAATTAATTCTTTATATCGTTGTATATTTTTTTTTGAAAAATAGTTCAGCAGCCGTTGCCGTTTTCCCAAAAGTTTTCGCAACCCTCTATGAGAGGACGAGTCTTTTTTGTGCAATTCCAAATGTGAAGTAAGTCTTCGTATTTTGTTGGTGAAGCTGACTACTTGAAATTCAACGGAACCCCTATTGTCTTTATTTTCTTTTTGAGAAATAATTAAAAGTAATGACGGTTTTACCATAAAAAAATTTAGCTCTCCTTTTTTTACCTATATGGGTTTTAACGATCCAAAATAATGCTATACATTGTATTGGATATAGTATATCTAATAATCGAATCCAAACTTATTTATTATTCCCTAACTTTATTAATTCAACTCACCCAATCCAATTTACAATTGGATTTTGTAGATTTAGGGTAAAAGTATTAGTACATTTTCGTATAGAAAAATTTAATTTCTTCGTAAAATGAAGAAGGATTTGTTGAGTAAGTTCAAGGTGTAATTATAACTTATTTACTTTACTAGTGATTACTAGACGATAAGACACGAGAGCTGTGTATTTTGTTTCGTTCATCCCCTCTACCCTCGAATAAGTATAATAAAATCTATACGATTAGATTAATATCTAGAGGGTAGAGGAGAGGATATATAAAAAGTATATTATCGGCGCGTTTTCAATTGTGAATAGAACTGTAGCCTTACCATAGTCAAACGACTGCCATTAGTGGTATTAAACCAATAACGATTCATACAAGCCAAATCTTCTAATCGATAATTAGGCCAAAAAAAGCCCTTTAATTTCATTAATTGATTTTTCGCTGTATCAAGATCGTTATTGTCATTTGAAACTTGGCTGATATTTTTCACGCCCTTTACTAGTGTATTTCTTTCGACATAATTTTTATTCTTTGAATTTAAATAAGTTAAAATTCTCAATGTTCTACAACGTTTAAGGGATAAAATATTTTCGGGAATAAGCAAATAAAACTTGTTGTTTATACTTGCAGTTATTTTTTTAAGTGGTGAAATAACTTCAGCCAAATGGGCCTTATAAACGGATCTTTGTTTTTGGTCTTTTTGATTAATTTGGTGCTTACTCTTATGAACCAAGCAAAGATTTATGGTTTGATACATAATAAACTGTCCGTCTTTTTTTCCCGACATACGAACGGGTTCTATAATGAATAGTCCCTTGTTCATTAATTCTTTAAGGGTTAAATTTTTCTGACTCAACATTATATCCAAAACCAGTTCGATTTTTTGAATAGATGATAGGGTAATCCTTTTGGAATCCATTAGTTTAAGCAGTAGACAATATACTTTGATATTACTAATAATTCTTTGATTCAAAGCACTATTCCCCCGCAATTGAAAAAGCAAATAACGTTTCAGGAATAAATCTAGTTCTGCTTCTATCTTACTTTTGTATTGTTTTTTTTTTTTCCCTTCTGATCTTGTATAATTTTCTTTAATATCGTTTTTTTTCGAGGGAACGGATTCAAGATCTCTTCGGTTTTTATTTTCGTGTTCTTCTTTATTTCTAGGCGTTTTTTGTGATGATAGTAAAACTTTGTTATTTTCCTTTATCTTTTTTTTATTTTCACTCCTGTTTTTTGCATTTATATTACAATTTAAGAGAAGTAATTTGGTTGGGATAAACCAAGGTTTTTTTTTATATGTATTAGAAAGAAAGACAAATTCTGAGAAGAAACAAAGTTCCGGATTTATTATGCCACCCTTTAGCATTTCTGCATTCATTCCCATCCAATAAAAAACCCCTTTCTGGGAGTTTGTTCGCTTGATTTCTGTAAGCTTAAGAAAATAAATATATTTATTAGTAATTTTTGTATAATTATTTGTATCAATTGAGGGATGTTTATATCTATTGATATTGGTCGTAAGCCAAGTTTCAATATAATCTTTTTGTCTAAGATAAAAATTGATAATTTTCCAATCAAAATATTTTGTCTCAACACACTTTTTCATATATAGAATACGATCTCCAACAGTTAAAATCGGCCTATTCTTCAACATTTCAAAAAGTGTTTTTTTAGGCGTGTTCGAAGAAATCTCTTGGTTCTTATTTCCTTGAAAGCCGGATCTGGAAAAAAAATATTCCTTTTCGGAGTTGATAAATTTATATGCTAAAACATCACAATTAGAGTATTTTTCAAAATTATCTTTTTCACTATATAATGAATATATTTTAAAATGTTTTTTGAAAAAAATTAATTTGCCTTTTTCCTCTGAATCCCATTTACTTAAATTTTCCTTTTGAATTATACGACGTTGATTAACCCTATTTCTCCTTTTTTTTTGTATTAATACAGATCGTTTGATCTCTGATAAATCGTATTGATAATGTTCTCTTAACCATTTTTGACATTGAGTTATGAAATAACTCGGCAGTTTATTATGCTTTAATTTCCAATGAACTACTATCATTCCTTGTCTTTCAAAGGAATACGTTTTGATAAAAGGGCGCATTCCTTTATATTGGTGAACAAATTTATAAGTGTTTTTGGTTTGAAGTTGTGATAATTTTAAAAATACATATACTTGTGATATATAGGATACATCATAAAAAATATGTGAATTGGTTTTACTTTTACCAATAGGAACTTTTCTAGGTGAAACTGCCGGTATGGGTTTGTTCTTTTTTTTATGAATTATTTCTTGTTTTCTTTTATTATTGGAAATATATTTATCAAAATTTTTTTTTGTTGCTTCCAGAAAAAGTTCTGTAGTAATTTTACAGATATTAATACTATCTAAAGAAATATTTGTGTAGATTCTTTCAAAGAAAAAGTTTAAAAAACGATATAATTTGGCGGTTAATTGTCTATTTCTTCTTTGTCTTTGTATTATTTCCTCTTTTCGAAATTTTTTACTTCTACTAAAATTATTTATTTTTTCAGTTACGTTACTCGACTTAAATATTTCTTTTAAACTTAAAAATAGAATTATTTTGTCTTTGTACAATTTTTTTTTTTTTTCAATTTCTTTAAAAATGGGTTTCAAAAAGTAAGGTCGTTTTCGAGCCGAACCGAAAGGAAATTCCGATTCCATTCCCCAAATTGTTAAAAAAGAAAACGAGGATTGTTGTTTTTTATTCTTGATTCGAATTTTATGAGAGGGTCGTAGTTTAGGTTTGTGCCAAGGTTTAATGCGGAAAGGAAATACTATTTTTATCTGAATACCGTCTGTCAACCAATTTTTAGGAAATTCGGTTTCAGATAATGGAACACCATTATAGGTACATTTAACATAAATCTCTCTATTCCATTCCTGTAAATCCTCATACCATTCAGGACGTTGAAATAGTAATATACGTCCAAAAGTTTTGGCAAGTATCAATGAAGGTAATATAATATATTTTCGCAAAATCGATTGGATTAGTAACATGACACCTCTTACTACTTGGGCAAATGGAATGGTATCCCAGGCCTCTGCTATCTCTATTCTCAATTTGTCGTTTGTTTTTTCTTCAATAGACTCTACACTTTTAAATGTTTTCCCTTCCAACCAATTTCTAAAAATTAGTTGAATCCACCTGGAGGTAGGAAAATAAAAAAGAGGTTTTTTTTGTAGTCGGCCCAAAAAAAGAGGGGAAGAGGCCTTTGCTTGCAACAATTCCCAAATAACCATTTTA